CAATTGACCCCTCGTTACTGTTCATACGATAAGTAATAGGTAGGGATGACAGGATTTGAACCCGTGACATTTTGTACCCAAAACAAACGCGCTACCGAGCTGCGCTACATCCCTTTCAATTGGCCTACAGTGTCATTGTAGAGAATCCCTGTCTTGTTTTCCACATCTTTATTTCTTTCAGTGATATACCAAATTATCTTGTCATTTCTTAATTTTTTTTAGTCTCATATCATTATAACATATAATAATAGACTTATATTATATACGTACTAAAGAAATATGAAACCCACCGTAAAAAAAAAAAATGAATATTTTTCGGGAATTCTCATACAAAAAGAGACGTATTTTTTTTTTTTTGTTTTACGAAAAGGAATATCTACTGAATCATTGTACATTTCAATTTGCATTAGGAATTCTGCATATAAATCCAAATGTCAGTCATTAACTACATATACACATCTGGTCATATATGTATTACCATTATGTATTACAAATTGTAATACAATTACAATAACAAATAACAAAGAAGGAGGATTTTAAATGCGAAATCTAAAAACATACCTTTCCGTGGCACCGGTAGTAAGTACTCTATGGTTTGGGTCTTTAGCGGGTTTATTGATAGAGATCAATCGTTTATTTCCAGATGCGTTGATATTCCCTTTTTTTTCATTATAGTAATTGAGATGGGAAGGGATGAAGAAAATTAGAGATACAATCAAATATCTGTGACTAATCCATCCCCTTCTCTTATTTTTTTTTATAATTAAAATAAATTAGAAAAGAAAAAGAATAAAAGCGGGTTCACCCTAGTCAAACTAAGAACTCGGGTTTCCAGGCGAAAAATTAAATTAATTAATAATAGAGTGAGAAAGAAAATGGAATAGCTGTGGCATGGCAACAATATCATACAAGATAATTCAATGAAAAATAAAAATTAAATACTTTACAGCGATTCTAAATTAGAAATATATAGTTAGAAATCATTATATTACTTATTATTACTATATTGATAGATTGCAACGAAATCTTTCATAATTGGATTTCGAGTTAGCAACTTCTATTTTTTTTTTACTTCCTTTCTTCTTCTTCGTTTCGGATAGGAAAATAGAAAAATAGAAGAGTTGAGTCAATCAAAAATCCAAAGGAGGTTCATGGCCAAGGGTAAAGATGCCCGAGTAACGATTATTTTGGAATGTACCAGTTGTCTTCGAAACCGCGTTAATAAGGAATCAAGGGGCATTTCCCTATATATTACTCAAAAAAATCGGCATAATACGCCTAGTCGATTGGAATTGAGAAAATTCTGTCCCTCTTGTTACAAACATACGATTCACGGGGAGCTAAAGAAATAGATCGAACCGATCGCTCGCGTGTCCGCCTTCCATTCCAAGGAAGACGAAAAACGACATATTATATATAACAGATCATATATTTATTTAAATATAAACAAAACAAAGCAATCCTATTTTTGATCCGATCAAAATAGCATTAGGATTTTCGGGACAAGGAATAAAAAAACCATGGATAAATCCAAGCGACTCTTTCTTAAATCTAAGCGATCTTTTCGTAGGCGTTTGCCCCCGATACAATCGGGGGATCGAATTGATTATAGAAACATGAGTTTAATTAGTCGATTTATTAGTGAACAAGGAAAGATATTATCTAGACGGGTGAATAGATTGACCTTAAAACAACAACGATTAATTACTATTGCTATAAAACAAGCTCGTATTTTATGTTTGTTACCCTTTCTTAATAATGAGAAACAGTTTGAAAGAAGCGAGTCGACTCCTAGAACTACTGGTATTAGAATTAAAAATAAATAGGCTTGCTCTTCTTCAATTGAATCAAAATAAAATTCCAATCCGAATTCAAATGCAAATTGACGGTTTGTTCAAAAAATCTGAAAATTAAAATTTTATTGTTGTGTCGTAAGAAAAAAAAGAATTGGGGAAGAAGAATAAATCTTTTTTTATTGACCGTGTTTGTTTTTGTTCGTTGTGATGACTTTATCATATCCTATTTTATTATACTAATTTCTACTCTACTTTCCCAAGTTCATTTGTCAAGGAACTCCATTTAAAACATTTCATTTCTTTCAATCTCCTTATCTTATTTTAAGATCTCATTGGAAATCATATAAAGACAATTCCTATTTAATATAGCTATTTGTGCAAGTATTTTACGATTAAGAAGCAACTGCCTCTTGTACAGATGGTGTATTAATGTACTATAACTGTAGTATACTTTATTGGCTCGAATTACTGCATTTATCCGAGTGATCCACAAACGACGAAAATCTCTCTTTTGCCTACCTCTATCCTGATGAGCCGAAACCAAAGCTCTTATTTTCTGTTGAGTAATAGTTCGAGTAAGTCTTGAACGAGCCCCTTGAAAGCTTGATGCAAATAAACGAATTTTGGTTCTACGTCTTCGAGCTATATATCCTCGTTTAATTCTAGTCATTGAATAAATGAAACTTTGATGAATAACTAATTGATTTCTTTTCTTTCAGTTATTTCCTTTCCCTTTCCTAGTCTATTAATAACAAAACGGATTCTTCCAATGTATAAAATAAAAATTCCAATGGCTTTTGCTACTATAACCTTCCCGACCACGATTTTTTATTTTTTTTTTTTCTAGGCTTCTCGCCTCGAAATAATAAATTGTATTGATACTAGGTATCAAAAAAACATAGTAAATTAAAGTAAATAAAAAGTAGTAAATAGAAATAGGTATATAGTGGGTTCCATCGTTTCTATGGTTACGTCTTAAACGGTGAGGTCCTCTCTATACACCGGAGCCTCTTCCCTCATTTAATTAATGTTAACTTGTACAGTTCACACTCTTTGGCTCTACCCATAATTATCCAGTAATAGGTCTTTCACAACGAGACTCACCTATACAGTAACGGTATTAAATTATGAAGATTAGCTGAGTAGCTGACCCTGTTAGTCCGTTCTTGCAAGAGTCAGGGCATAATCTTTCTGCTCTTTAAATAGGATTTCCCTGCTTAATGAATACCATTTGCTACCAATGGGGAATTCTTTCTCATCTTAAATTAAAAGTGGAAGTGATTGGATTTGTACCAATGGCAACCATAAATTAATTTGATACCACAATAGAAGGGTGTGATAGATCTTTTTTAGATTTTTAGCTATTTTAATTTTTCGTATAGTGAATGGTGGTCTTCCATTCTATCCTATTCACTGGTACTGATCATTTATACTGGATCAATAGTTTTTGGCCTAGTCCATGATCTGAACGAGTCGCACATACACCCTAGTACATGTTCCTCGTCGCTGAGGACATCCCCGAAGAGCGGGGGATTTCGTGACATTTTTGATTGGCTGTCTTGTGTTTCTAATAAGTTGTTTAATAGTTGGCATGTTGAATCATACACATAATGGGCTGGTTTAGATCGATCCTAACCAAATAATTATGAATAATTTTTATATTAATGGATTCATAGAATATTGTATTAAATCTGGTACGAAGATAAAATCTTAAATTGTATATTTGCGTGAAATCTTTCTTATTTTTTATTCAACCGCTACAAGATCAACAAGTCCGTGAGCTTGGGCTTCTGTTGCTGACATAAAAACATCTCTTTCCATGTCTTCGGAAATAACCCATAAGGATTTGCCCGTTCTTTGTACATAAACCCTTGTGATGGTTTCGCGCAGCTTCAGTAGTTCTTCCGCTTCCAGGATAAATTCTCCCGTCTGTGCCTCATAAAAAGAACTAGCAGGTTGATGGATCATTACCCTGATCTGATGATATAATAAATAATTATTCTATCTCGCATGATGAAAGGCGAAAAGATAAAGAATAATATAATAAGAAAAAAAAGATAGAATTGAACAACCGTACAGGCATCTTTTGCACATTGCATACGGCTCTACAATGGAATTCACTTTTATACCTATACCTTTTTTTTACCTTACATTGAATAAATAGAATATAAATATATATAAATAATATAGGGTCTATCATATTCACATAGGTAAATGATCCAACAACCGCCCTTCCTTTTGAAGTAGTTAAAGATATACTATGATGGTTCCGTTGCTTTATATATTAATTTCGTCTGTTATTTAGCAATCCCAAAGTTTCTTTTTTTTTTTTTTCAAATATCAAATAAAAATAAGTAAAAAAAAGAAATTTTATTTTCGTATTCTTTCATAAAAATAATATATATTATATTGGTAAGAGTTTTTCGGTGTGAAAACAAAAAAAAGTTTGTGACGCTGAAATGGGTCTCCTGATATATCATATAAAATACCCTTTATCTCATACTACTCTTTCGATACATAATGGAATGTAACGATTTTGAAAAAAAAAAATTCTCGTATCGAATTCGAAGTGCCATGCTATTATTACTTAATATTCATATTTCATATATCGCGAAGGCATAGTTTTCTTTTTTCTCTCAAATCAAATAAAAAATTCATTGGCGCCAAGCGTGAGGGAATGCTAGACGTTTGGTAATTTCTCCTCCGACCAGAATAAAAGATCCCATTGAAGCGGCTAATCCCATGCATATTGTTTGTACGTCTGGTTGCACAAATTGCATAGTATCATAAATACCTAATCCAGGTATTACCCATCCGCCGGGAGAGTTTATAAACAAATAGAGATCCTTAGTATCATCCTCTATACTGAGAAATACCATAAGACCAATAAGTTGATTCGAGATCTCGCTATCAACCTCTTGGCCTAAAAAAAGTAATCTTTCTCGATAAAGTCGGTTGATTAGGATAAAATTGTATCCCTTCGGAACCGTACATGCATCTTTTGATGCATACAGTTCAACCCAAATCGCGAAAAAAAACAAGAATCAATGTGTAGATTATTGTTTTTTTTTTTATTTTGTCATAGCAAGCTCTGTCTAACTTGTAACAAAGGGGCTTTTTCTTTCATTTAAAAAAAGATGAGTTTTGGCCTTTTTCTATTTATATATAAATAGAATTTCTATATATAAATGGAAATAAAAAAAATTCACTAAACTTATCGGAGTAACTTCTCATTGATGTATTGTTTAATCGGAATCCAATCCAAATCACGATGTAATTTTCTTGTTCCTGAATGGTCTTCTTGAATTCTTTTAGGTTTATGCTCTACTCCGAGTAAAGATCGGACCGATTTTTATTTGCATATATAAGACAAATGACCCAATACTACGTCTTTTTGCTACGACTTCTTTATTTTTCAATTAATTTCATATCTCCCGCCAAATATTAAATATTCAATGCATTCATCATATTACTCGATTTATTAACAGTTTTAGATCACTTCTATTTAGATTATATTAGAAATTATAAATCGAATATTATATAAATAAATTATAAATAGAATATGATATTAAGTAGAAATCATAGATATATTACCTATTGGTTTTTTTTCTAAACGGAGCCTGGATATTTCATTTTATTATTTGAACTAAGCCAACCATAAATTATTCTAATTGCTAATATTAATCTGTATACCCCCCTAAAAATAGATTTAATTGTACTTCATTGCATTTCACGCTCCAAATTTTGTATGATTCAATCAATCTTTGTTGGGCGAAAGAGAGGATATCTCAATCGGGAAAGAGAACGGGGAAATACCATATGACCCAATATATCTGACAAGTCGCACTATACGTCAACCCACGATGCATCTTCGTCTCCAGGACTTCGAAAAGGTACTTTTGGAACACCAATAGGCATTAAATGAAAGAAAGATTAAGTACTATATCTCACTTTGATGTGAAAGCGTAAAAATAGGTTTATTGTCTTAATAATTTATTGTCTTAATAATATCTTATCTTTTATCCATAGATTGAATAAGTTCATAAAAAAGTAAGACAGAATCAATAAAAGAAAATTGTTACAAGTGGATCCTTTGGATGATGAACAAATATGGATGCAGTTACTCATATAAAATGCTATCAACGCCCTACCATTGCGTATTGGTACTTATCGGGTGTAGAATAAATCTGCTTCTTTTTGTTCCTACGAACAAAATTGTTCCATTATAACAAAATTGTTCCATTATTATTGAAAGACTTTCTTACTAAAAGAATAGAACAAATAGTAATCCTTTCCCCGAGATAATCCACTAAAAAAGTAAGAACCATAGTATATTTTACAATGCAATAATGCAATAAAGTTACATAGCGTATATTTTTGATTGAGAAAGGGGTATTTCCATGGGTTTGCCTTGGTATCGTGTTCATACGGTCGTATTGAATGATCCCGGTCGTTTGATTTCTGTCCATATAATGCATACAGCTCTGGTTGCTGGTTGGGCCGGTTCGATGGCTCTATATGAATTAGCTGTTTTTGATCCCTCTGACCCTGTTCTTGATCCAATGTGGAGACAGGGTATGTTCGTTATACCCTTCATGACTCGTTTAGGAATAACCAATTCATGGGGGGGTTGGAGTATTACCGGGGGGACTATAACGAATCCGGGTATTTGGAGTTACGAAGGTGTGGCTGGTGCACATATTGTGTTTTCTGGCTTGTGCTTTTTGGCAGCTATCTGGCATTGGGTGTATTGGGATCTAGAAATATTTTGTGATGAACGTACAGGCAAACCCTCTTTGGATTTGCCCAAGATCTTTGGAATTCATTTATTTCTCTCAGGAGTGGCGTGCTTTGGTTTTGGCGCATTTCATGTAACAGGATTGTATGGTCCTGGAATATGGGTATCCGATCCTTATGGACTAACGGGAAGGGTACAAGCTGTAAATCCAGCATGGGGTGTGGAAGGTTTTGATCCTTTTGTTCCGGGAGGAATAGCCTCTCATCATATTGCAGCAGGAACCTTGGGCATATTGGCGGGTCTATTCCATCTTAGTGTCCGTCCGCCCCAACGTCTATACAAAGGATTACGTATGGGAAATATCGAAACCGTCCTTTCCAGTAGTATCGCTGCGGTCTTTTTTGCAGCTTTTGTAGTTGCTGGAACTATGTGGTATGGCTCGGCAACTACCCCCATTGAATTATTTGGTCCCACCCGTTATCAATGGGATCAAGGATACTTCCAACAAGAAATATATCGAAGAGTTAGTGCTGGGCTAGCCGAAAATCAAAGTTTATCTGAAGCTTGGTCTAAAATTCCTGAAAAATTAGCCTTTTATGATTACATTGGCAATAATCCGGCAAAAGGGGGATTATTTAGAGCGGGCTCAATGGACAACGGGGATGGAATAGCTGTTGGTTGGTTAGGACACCCGATCTTTAGAGATAAAGAAGGGCGTGAACTTTATGTACGTCGTATGCCTACTTTTTTTGAAACATTTCCGGTTGTTTTGGTAGACGGAGACGGAATTGTTAGAGCCGATGTCCCTTTTAGAAGGGCAGAATCAAAATATAGTGTCGAACAAGTAGGTGTAACTGTTGAGTTCTATGGCGGTGAACTCAATGGAGTCAGTTATAGTGATCCAGCTACTGTGAAAAAATATGCTAGACGTGCTCAATTGGGTGAAATTTTTGAATTAGATCGTGC